GGTTTATACCAATGAGCAAAAAAAGTACAACTTGAACAATGAATTAATAAGTCGAACAAAAGCTCTAGAAAAAGAAAGGGGATTTCTTGCTCTAGATATGCTCGAAAAAAGGACCAGATTATGCAATGATGAAAATGAACAAAAATACTTGCCCAAAACGTATGACCCCCTTTTGAGGGGACCATATCGTGGAACAATAAAAAAATTCTATTCACATACAATCATGAATGATTTAATCACTTCTACAGATACAGAGGATTCCATAGAAATCAATTGGATAAATAAGATTTATGGGCTACTTCCTAATAATTCTAATTATTCCAGAAAATTGGAACATCAAAAGAATCCGCTTGATAGGGAATCATTACTGAATTATATTGGTAATTCCTTAACCTCAATAAAAGAATTTCCTTTTGAGCCTTCACCTATTTTTCATTTTAAAAAATATTCTTTATTGAGAGAGCAAACAAGAATTGATTTAGAAAGTCAAGCAAAAGCTTTAAAATTGGTATTCGATGTAATTACAACTGATTCAAATGATCAAACAATAATTAGAAATAAATCTATTGGAATAGAAGAAATCAGTAAAACGGTTCCTCGATGGTCATACAAATTAACTGATGATTTGGAAGAACAGGAGGAAGAAAATGAGGAAGAATCTACGGAAGATCATGAAATTCGTTCAAGAAAAGCCAAACGCGTAGTAATTTATACTGATAACGATCAGAATACCAATCCTATTACTACTACAAATAATACTAATAATAGTGATCAGGCGGAAGAGGTGGCTTTGATACGTTACTCGCAACAATCGGATTTTCGTCGGGATATAATCAAAGGATCCATGCGTGCTCAAAGACGTAAAACAGTTATTTGGGAAATGTTTCAAGCAAATGTACATTCCCCGCTTTTTTTGGATCGAATAGACAAAACATTTTTTTTTTCTTCTTTTTATATCTCTGAAATGATGAATCTCATTTTTTGGAATTCGGTGGGGAGAGAACCAGAATTGCAAATTTTGCATTTTGATTTTGAGGAGGAAGAGACAAGGGAAAAAGAGAAAAAAAACGAAGATAAAAAAGAGGAAAATGAACGTATAGCAATATCAGAAACTTGGGATAGCATTATATTTGCTCAAGCAATAAGAGGTTTGATGTTAGTAACCCAATCTTTTCTTAGAAAATACATTGTATTGCCTTCATTGATCATTGCTAAAAATATTGGCCGTATGTTATTATTGCAATTCCCCGAATGGTATGACGATTTGAAGGAATGGAATAGAGAAATGCATGTTAAATGCACCTATAATGGTGTTCAATTATCAGAAACAGAATTTCCCAAGGATTGGTTAACAGACGGTATTCAGATAAAGATTCTATTTCCTTTCTGTTTGAAACCTTGGCGAAGATCTAAAATACGATCTCAACCTAGAGATCAAATAAAAAAAAAAGGAAAAAAAGACAATTTTAGTTTTTTAACAGTTTGGGGAATGGAAGCGGAACTCCCTTTTGGGAGTCCCCGAAAACGACCTTCCTTTTTTGAACCCATTTATAAAGAACTCCAAAAAAAAGTTAGAAAAGTGAAAAAGAATTTCTTTCTACTTCTAAAAGTTTCAAAAGAAAAAACAAGATGGATCATTAAAATACTTCTAGTTCTAAAACGAATAATGAAGGAAATTCAAAAAGTAAACCCAATATTCTTATTTGAATTGAGCAAGGCGAAAGTATATGAAACGACTGAAAATGGGAAAGATTCCGAAATAAATAATAAGATTATTCACAAATCAACCATTCAAATCCAATCCAAGAATTGGACAAATTATTCACTCATAGAAAAAAAAATGAAAGATCTTTCTGATAGAACAATCACAATCAGGAATCAAATAGAACGAATCACAAAAGACAAGAAAAAAGGAATTCTAACTTGTGATGATAAAAGATCGAAATCACAGAAACATATTTGGCAGATATTCCAAAGAAAAAATATACGATTAATACGTAAATCATATTATTTTATGAAATCTATGATTGAAAAAATATACATAGATATCTTGCTATGTATGATTACCATTCACAGGATCAATTCACAACTTTTCTTTGAATCAACAAAAAAAATAATCAATAAATCCGTTTACAACGATCAAACAAATCAGGAAGGAATTGATGAAAGAGATCAAAATACAATGAACTTTTTTTCCACTATAAAAAAGTCGTTTTCGAATACTAATACTAATATTAGTAATAGTACAAAAATGGATTATGACTTATCCCCCTTGTCCCAAGCATATGTATTTTACAAATTATCACAAACCCAATTACTTAACAAGTATCACTTGAAATCTCTACTTCAATATCAGGGGACTTATCCTTTTATTAAGGATAAAATCAAGGATCATTGTATGACACGAGAAATATTTGATTGCAATTCAAGACATAAGAAAATTAATAAGTCTGGAATGATTGAATGGAAAAACTGGTTAAAGGGGCATTATCAATACAATTTATCTCAAACCAAATGGTCGCGGTTAGTACCGCAAAAATGGCGAAATAGAATCAATCAACGTTATAGGATTCAAAATGAAAACTCAATTAAATTGGATTCATATAATAAAAAAAAAAAAGACCAATTAATTCATTACGTGAAACAAAATTACTATGCAGCGGATTCATTGACAAATCAAAAAGAAAAATTTAAAAAACACTACGGATATGATCTTTTATCACATAAATATATGAACTATGGGGATAAGAAGGATTTATATATTTATGGGTCAAGATTACAAGTAAACGGGGTTCTCCAAATTCCATATAATTTCAATAAACTGAAATCCGAATCATTTTATGTATTGGTAAGTACAGCTATTAGTGATTATCTAGAAGAAGGATATATTATTGATACGCATAAAAATCTAGATAGAAAATATTTTGATTGTAGAGTTCTCCATTTTTGTCTTAGAAAAAATCTCGATATTGAGACCTGGACCAATACACATATCGGTACCAAAATTGATAAAAATACTAAGACTGAAAAAAAAATCAACAACAAATTGAAAAAAAAAGATATTTTTTCTCTTACGATTCATCAAGAAATCAACCCATCCAATCAAAAAAGTATTTTTTTGAATTGGATGGGAATGAATCAAGAAAGAGTTTCTCGTACCATATCAAATCTAGAATCTTGGTTCTTCCCAGAATTTGTCTTACTTTTTGATACATATAAGATTAAACCATGGATTATGCCAATCAAATTACTTCTTTTTGACTTTTCTTTTTATAAAAAAAAAAGTCAAAATAAAAACATCAATATAAATAGAAAAAATAATCTTCAGATGGTATCTGATCAAAAAAAATATCTTAAATTAGAAAATTCCAACCAACAAAAAAATGAACAACAGGACCAAGTAAATCTTGTATCAGATCTACGAAAAGAAAACAAAAAAAAAGATATTGAAGAAAATTACGTGAGATCAGACATTAACATTAAAAAAGGTAAAAAGAAAAAACAATCCAAGAAAAACAAGGAAGCAGAATTAGATTTCTTCCTGAAAAAATATTTCCTTTTTCAATTAAGATGGGATGACTCCTTGAACCAAAGAATGATCAATAATATCAAGGTATATTGTCTCTTACTTAGACTGATAAATCCAAAGGAAATTGCTATATCCTCGATTCAAAGAGGAGAGATGCATCTGGATGTAATGCTAATTCAGAAAGATCTAGCTCTTACAGAATTGATAAAAAAAGGAATATTAATTATCGAACCAATTCGTCTATCTATAAAAAGGGATGGAAAATTGATTATATATCAAACTATAAGTATTTCATTGGTCGAGAACAATAAACACCAAACTAATAGAAAATGCATAAAAAAAAGATATATTGATAAGAAGAATTTGGATAAATCCACTGTACGATACGGGAATATGCTTGTAAATGGGGACACAAATTATTATGATTTCCTTGTTCCTGAAAATATTCTATCTCCTAGACGTCGTAGAGAATTGAGAATTTTAATTTGTTTGAATTCCCATAATTGGAATGTTACGGATGGAAATCCATTATTTTGCAATGAAAACAACATAAGAAACTCTGGAAAATTTTTGGATGAGGACAAGCATCTTAATATAGATACAAATAAATTCATTAAATGCAAATTTGCTCTTTGGCCCAATTACCGATTAGAAGATTTAGCTTGTATGAATCGCTATTGGTTTGATACCAATAATGGCAGTCGTTTCAGTATGTCAAGGATACATATGTATCCACGATTTAGAATTACTTAATTTAATAGTATATTTCCTATATCATATTTTAATAGTATATTTCCTATATCATATCTATATTCCGTTCCGTGACATTTTCGGTATATGAAAGCCGAAAGATGTACGCATATCCTGTGTTATATTTTGGTAAATGATACAAATTGAATGGTGTATCCATTCAATTGGATATAGGAATAAATAAATTAGCGGAATCCTTTTAGATAGAAAGAAATTTTGTTCTTTCGTTAATGCGGAAACGTATTATCCCTTTCTATCCAAATCAAATTGAAAATTTGATTTGGATAAAATAAAGAAATAGTATATGAATATATCCAAATTTTTGTGTGTACTAGATTAAAATAACTGGCCTGGCATAATTATTTTTTGGATTTTTCCTGATCGGAAAAATCCATGAAAAAGAAAGAAAAAGGATAGAAAAATTTTTTATGGTCAAAAATTCATTCATTTCCATTATTCCACAAGAAGAAAAAGAAGAAAACAAGGGTTCTGTTGAATTTCAAGTATTCAGTTTCACCAATAAGATACGGAGACTTACTTCACATTTGGAATTGCACAAAAAAGATTTTTTATCGCAAAGGGGTCTACGAAAAATTCTAGGAAAACGTCAACGGTTGCTGGCTTATTTGTCAAAGAAAAATAGAGTACGTTATAAGAAATTAATTGGTCAGTTGGATATTCGGGAGCCAAAAACTCGTTAATTTAATCGTTTGAATTTTTTTTAGTAGTATTCGTCGTTTTGATGAGCCTCGTTTTGAGGAATTCATGGAATAATGAATTAAGGAAGAAAAGATATGACAGTACCTGTTACAAGAAAAGATCTCATGATAGTCAATATAGGGCCTCACCACCCATCAATGCATGGTGTTCTTCGACTGATCGTTACTCTCGATGGTGAAGATGTTATTGACTGTGAGCCCATATTGGGCTATTTACACAGAGGAATGGAAAAAATAGCGGAAAATCGAACAATTATACAATATCTACCTTATGTAACACGGTGGGATTATTTAGCTACTATGTTCACAGAGGCAATAACCGTAAATGCACCAGAACAATTGGAAAATGTTCAAGTACCTCAAAGAGCTAGCTATATCAGAGTAATTATGCTGGAATTGAGCCGTATAGCTTCTCATTTGTTATGGCTTGGACCTTTTATGGCGGATATCGGTGCACAGACTCCCTTTTTCTATATTTTCAGAGAAAGAGAATTGATATATGATCTATTCGAAGCCGCCACAGGTATGCGAATGATGCATAATTATTTCCGTATCGGAGGAGTAGCTGCTGATCTACCTTATGGATGGATAGATAAATGTTTGGATTTCTGCAATTATTCTTTAACAGGAGTTGTTGAATATCAAAAACTTATTACATGGAATCCCATTTTTTTGGAACGAGTCGAAGGAGTAGGCATTATTGGTGGAGAAGAAGCTGTAAATTGGGGTTTATCAGGACCGATGTTACGAGCTTCTGGAATCCAATGGGATCTTCGTAAAGTTGATCATTATGAGTGTTACAATGAATTCGATTGGGAAGTCCAATGGCAAAAAGAAGGAGATTCATTAGCTCGTTATTTAGTACGAATCGGTGAGATGAAGGAATCTATAAAAATTATTCAACAGGCTCTAGAAGGAATTCCTGGAGGACCTTATGAAAATTTAGAAGTCCGACACTTTGATAGAGCAAAGAATTCCGAATGGAATGATTTTGAATATAGATTTATTAGTAAAAAACCTTCACCCAATTTTGAATTGTCGAAACAAGAACTTTATGTGAGAGTGGAAGCCCCAAAAGGAGAATTGGGAATTTATTTGATAGGAGATCATAGCGTTTTCCCCTGGAGATGGAAAATTCGTCCACCCGGTTTTATCAATTTGCAAATTCTTCCCCAGCTAGTTAAAAGAATGAAATTGGCTGATATCATGACGATATTGGGTAGTATAGATATCATTATGGGAGAAGTTGATCGTTGAAATGATAATTGATACAACAGAAGTACAAACTATCAATTCTTTTTCTACATCGGAATTTTTAAAAGAAGTGTATGGACTAATACGGATTGTACCCATTTTGACCCTGATATTGGGAATCACAATAGGGGTACTAGTAATTGTGTGGTTAGAAAGAGAAATATCTGCAGCGATACAACAACGTATTGGGCCTGAATATGCTGGTCCGTTGGGAATTCTTCAAGCTATAGCGGATGGGACTAAACTACTTTTTAAAGAGGACCTCCTCCCATCTCGAGGAGATATTCGTTTGTTTAGTGTGGGGCCGTCTATAGCGGTCATATCAATTCTACTAAGTTATTTAGTAATTCCTTTTGGGTATCGTCTTGTTTTAGCCGATCTCAGTATAGGTGTTTTTTTATGGATCGCCATTTCCAGTATTGCTCCTATTGGGCTTCTTATGTCAGGATATGGATCAAATAATAAATATTCCTTTTTAGGTGGTCTACGAGCTGCTGCTCAATCTATTAGTTATGAAATACCATTAACTCTATGTGTGTTATCAATATCTCTACGTGTGATTCGTTGGAATATGAACTTTGAACCTCTCTTCTAGAAATAAAAGAAAAAAGAAAGAGGTTCAATGTATTGAATAGATATTTTCATTTTTTTTTATTCAGCATTCGGGTTGATGAGTTAAACCAGATAGTTATATGAGTGAAACTAAACAGCTTAGAAATTTGTAGTAAGAAGAAAAAATCCCATTCCCTATGTACAAGAATAAAGTTGAAGTAAACATAAGCAGTGTAAACTGCTTACCCCAAGATTGAGATTTTTTGATTAGTCATCATATCTTGAAGCGGGCGCAAACAAAAGATCAACTGTATGCAGTTTCTACTACTGTATCGTATGTATTACTATACCGGGGATCAATCAAAAGTCAGTGGACGGTTAGGAACACCAAGGTACACAAAGGATTAGTAATGGAGATAATGTAAGGTATCAAAAAAGAGGTATTTCTTCATAAAACGAATCATAATAAGGACTTGAAATTGGTGGAAATGATCAAGTAGTACTTCCCTACGATTCCGATCTAGAGTATGCTCCTATTCACTGGTTAAAGAAATGACTATCAAGAACGAATTAATCCTTTATTTTTTTTTTAAGTATCCTCCTCTGAGACAGAAGAACAGGAAAAAAGAAATGGAATGCAGTAATTGAATGAATAATAAAAAAAGGATCTTTATTTATTCTTTTCTCTATCCATATTCATACATATTGAATTCTTATCACGATTCATGAATTAATGCCTAATTCTTTTTATTTTGTATTGATTGATATAAGGAGTATTTTATTGAAATATTAAGTTATTACCGAACAAAGAGAAATTTTTATTGTAAAGGATGAGATCAATTCGGAAGCACTTTTTTTCTTATTCTAGCAGACAGAATTTCATTGGTCTAATTTGGGACTTTCCGATGTATCTTTATTCTATCTACCCAAAGATGGCGATAATACCGAACCCGTCCTTACATTTTTTTGTGGCCATCGAGGAGCCGTATGAAGCTGAGGTCTCACGTACGGTTTTGAAATAGCGATGGGAACAGTGATGTTATTATCGACTATGATTATCTAACAGTTCAAGTACAGTTGATATAGTTGAAGCACAGTCAAAATATGGTTTTTGGGGGTGGAATCTGTGGCGTCAGCCTATAGGATTTATTGTTTTTCTAATTTCTTCTCTAGCCGAATGTGAGAGATTGCCCTTTGATTTACCAGAAGCAGAGGAGGAATTAGTAGCAGGTTATCAAACCGAGTATTCGGGTATCAAATACGGTTTATTTTATCTTGCTTCTTACCTAAATTTATTAGTTTCTTCATTATTTGTAACAGTTCTTTACTTAGGTGGGTGGAATTTATCTATTCCGTATATATCCATTCCTGAGCTTTTCGGAATAAATAAAATCGCTGGAATTTTTGGAATGACAATGGGTATCTTTATTACATTAGCTAAAGCTTATTTGTTTCTCTTCATTTCTATCACAACAAGATGGACTTTACCTAGGATAAGAATGGACCAGTTATTAAATCTTGGATGGAAATTTCTTTTACCTATTTCTCTAGGTAATCTGTTATTAACAACTTCTTCCCAACTTGTTTCATTATAAATAACAGAATACGATAACAATATTTTAGATTCCTAATCTCTATCAAACAAGAGAAAGAAACGTCAATTTTTTCATATATATCTACAATATGTTCCCTATGGTAATTGGGTTCATGAATTATGGTCAACAAACAATACGAGCTGCAAGGTACATTGGTCAAAGTTTCATAATTACTTTATCCCACACAAACCGTTTACCTGTAACTATTCAATATCCTTATGAAAAATCGATCGCATCAGAGCGTTTCCGGGGTCGAATCCACTTTGAATTTGATAAATGTATTGCTTGTGAAGTATGTGTTCGTGTATGCCCGATAGATCTACCCGTTGTTGATTGGGGATTTGAAAGAGATATTAAAAAGAAACAATTGCTTAATTATAGTATAGATTTCGGGGTTTGTATATTTTGTGGTAATTGTGTCGAGTATTGTCCAACAAATTGTTTATCAATGACTGAAGAATATGAACTTTCTACTTATGATCGTCACGAATTGAATTATAATCAAATTGCTTTGGGTCGATTACCAATCTCAATAATTGGAGATTACACAATTCAAACAGTTATGAATTCAACTCAACTAAAAATAGACAAAGATAAACCCTTTGATTCAAGAACAATTACCAATTACTAAGATTTTTTTTGATATAAAGGATCCAAGCTTTTTATTTTGGGTAGTCAGTAACTACAAATAAAAACTAATAACTATTGATTGTTGAGAATCACTCTTTGATTTAAACTGAGAATATATTTTTCGTGATGATTTCGAAATATCAAATTTCAACTACATATTCCAACTACTCTTTTCCTTTTTTTTTCTTTCGGATAAATATAAATAAAGTAGGATTGGCCCGATAATTTTATCTATGTCTACATTAATCCATATTCAAATTCAATTCTAAATATATCATATACATAATTCTATTCTAAATGTATCATATACAATATTATATACAAGAAAAAGAATTATATACAAGAAAAAAAAAACAAGGGTAACCCCTTTTCCTTTCCTGGACCATTTAGTAAAGTTAAAGTAAGGTCATGAAATAGTTAAAGTTATTTATTTTTTATTTTATACATAATGGATTTACCTGGACCAATACATGATATTCTTGTTGTATTTCTGGGGTCAGTTCTTGTATTAGGGGGTCTGGGGGTAGTATTATTTACTAATCCAATTCATTCTGCCTTTTCGTTGGGATTGGTTCTTGTTTGTATATCCTTATTCTATATTTCATCGAACTCCTATTTTGTAGCTGCCGCACAGCTCCTTATTTATGTGGGAGCCATAAATGTCTTAATCATATTTGCTGTAATGTTCATGAATGGTTCAGAATATTCCAATAATTCCTATTTTTGGACCATTGGGGATGGGGTCACTTCGATGGTTTGTACAACTATTCTTTTTTCACTAATTACTACTATCCCAGATACGTCATGGTACGGAATTATTTGGACTGCAAGATCAAACCAGATTATGGAACAGGACCTAATAAATAACGTTCAACAAATTGGGATTCATTTATCAACAGATTTTTATCTTCCGTTTGAACTCATTTCTATAATTCTTTTAGTTTCCTTGATAGGTGCAATTACTATGGCTCGGCAATAAGCAATAAAAAATACTTAACTTAGAATGATTCCAAATTCTTAGAATTCTAACTAAATTCTAAATAAATAAATAGAAATTTTTAGTTAAATCTATCTACCGTCAATATCTTCTTTTGTTGTGTAATTGTTCTATTCTAATCAATTGAATCGGTTGAATTGTTGTTCATATTGAAATGAATCGGGATTGATAAGGAGTTAGTCAATGATGTTTGAGCATGTCCTTTTTTTGAGTGTTTATTTATTTTCTATCGGTATCTATGGATTGATCACAAGTCGAAACATGGTTAGAGCGCTTATGTGTCTTGAGCTTATACTAAATTCGGTTAATATCAATCTCGTAATATTTTCTGATATATTTGATAGTCGCCAATTAAAAGGAGACATTTTCTCAATCTTTGTTATAGCCATTGCAGCTGCTGAAGCAGCTATTGGACTTGCTATTGTTTCGTCGATCCATCGTAACAGAAAATCAACTCGTATTAATCAATCGAATTTGTTGAATAATTAGTCATAATCATCATAGATAATTTAAATAACGACACATAAAAATATTTAATAGAATTGAAATACTATTTTTTATTGAATTTGAATGCAATTCAATTTTATTTAATTGCATTTTGATATTCATATTGAAATAATGATGACCAATTTGTTGGCCAATTAATTGGAATTCGCATGTGCAACTCGTATTATCATAATTGTTGAAACGAAAATCAAAGTCTCTTGACCTTTTCTCATAAACAGATTGATTTAAGAAATATATTGATTGTTAAAATTTTAATAAACCACTGCTTCGTCTGGTGTCTACAATTACAATATTACAATATATAATATATGATTCATTTACTACTAATTTGATTTGTTTGATTTGACCAGATCGAAAATCTTTTATGTTCAAAACTGGAATTTATAGATCCAATGTCACATTCAGTAAAAATTTATGATACATGTATAGGGTGTACTCAATGTGTACGAGCTTGCCCCACAGATGTATTGGAAATGATACCTTGGGACGGATGTAAAGCCAAGCAAATTGCTTCCGCGCCAAGAACCGAGGACTGTGTAGGTTGTAAGAGATGTGAATCCGCCTGCCCAACGGATTTTTTGAGTGTCCGTGTTTATTTAGGGCCTGAAACAACTCGCAGCATGGCTCTATCTTATTGATACGTTACAAAAAACTCCACTTGAATCATTTGTGATTCCTCTTTACCGACAAAAGCCCGTCCTCGAAATAATATATTTTTTTTTGAGGACGGGCTTTTCTGGTCAAAACGTATCTTGTCTTTATCACGAGTTATTTTCCTTGGTTAACAATACTTGTTGTTTTACCGATATTCGCGGGTTCTTCAATTTTTTTTTCCCTCATAGAGGGAATAAGATGTTGAGGTGGTATACAATATGTATATGCTTATTAGAACTCCTTCTAACGACTTATGCATTCTGTTATCATTTCCAATTGGATGATCCATTAATGCAATTGAAGGAAGATTCTAAATGGATAGATGTTTTTGATTTCCACTGGAGACTAGGAATCGATGGACTTTCCATAGGACCTATTTTACTGACAGGATTTATCACTACTTTAGCAACTTTAGCGGCTTGGCCAGTTACTCGAAATTCGCGATTGTTCTATTTCCTGATGCTAGCAATGTACAGCGGTCAAATAGGATTATTTTCTTCTCGAGACCTTTTACTTTTTTTCATCATGTGGGAGTTAGAATTAATTCCTGTTTACTTACTTTTATCCATGTGGGGGGGAAAGAAACGTCTCTACTCGGCTACAAAGTTTATTTTGTACACTGCAGGGGGTTCCATTTTTTTCTTAATAGGAGTTCTAGGTATGGGTTTATATGGTTCCAATGAACCAACATTAGATTTTGAAAGATTAATTAATCAATCATATCCTGTGGCATTGGAAATAATATTCTATTTTGGCTTCCTTATTGCTTATGCTGTCAAATTGCCGATTATACCCCTACATACATGGTTACCGGATACCCATGGAGAAGCACATTACAGTACATGTATGCTTTTAGCCGGAATCCTATTAAAAATGGGCGCATATGGATTGATTCGGATCAATATGGAATTATTACCCCACGCTCATTCTATATTTTCTCCCTGGTTGGTGATAATAGGAACGATACAAATAATCTATGCAGCTTCAACTTCTCTTGGTCAACGTAATTTAAAAAAGAGAATAGCCTATTCCTCTGTATCTCACATGGGTTTCACAATTATAGGAATTGGTTCTATAACCGACATGGGACTCAATGGAGCCATTTTTCAAATGCTCTCTCATGGATTTATTGGTGCTGCACTTTTTTTCTTGGCGGGAACGAGTTGTGATAGAACACGTCTTGTTTATCTCGAAGAAATGGGAGGTATATCTATCCCAATGCCAAAAATATTTACCATGTTCAGTAGCTTCTCGATGGCTTCTCTTGCATTGCCAGGAATGAGTGGTTTTGTTGCCGAATTAGTAGTATTCTTTGGACTAATTACTAGTCCAAAATATCTTTTAATGCCAAAAATGCTAATTACTTTTGTAATGGCAATTGGAATGATATTAACTCCTATTTATTTATTATCTATGTTACGTCAGATGTTTTATGGATACAAGCTATTTAATATTCCAAACTCGAATTTTTGGGATTCTGGACCACGAGAACTATTTCTTTCAATCTGTATCTTTCTACCCGTAATAGGTATTGGTATTTATCCCGATTTCGTTCTCTCGTTATCAGTTGACAAGGTACACGCTATCCTATCCAATTATTATCATAGATAGTGTGTTTCATTAATGAGACGGAAGGAAAGTCTTATAATTCTTTGAATTTAATATTTTTTAAATCGTTTGCTGTACTGTATAATGAAAAAAGAAATAAAATGAATAAGAATTGTAATTAGATACATCTCGAGTTTTTGAGAACCGTTTGAAGCAAGGAATCATTCCTATTTTAATGGTTCTCAAAAACTCATAAAAACAAACTTTCGTTATATATGGGACGATGTTTTTATCTTATGTATTCTTCATGTAGTTTATTCAATTAGATGTTTATGTGAATGAACCATAACTATGTAAACCTATTCCTAATAGATTGAGCCCAAAATAGCATATCCAAATTATAAGAAATCCTATAGAAGCTACAAGTGCCGAATTCGTACCTTTCCAATTTATATTTGTTTTAGTATGTAAATAAATCGCGAATATGGTCCAAGTAATAAATGCCCAAGTTTCCTTGGGGTCCCAATTCCAATAGGATCCCCATGCCTCATTAGCCCATACTGCTCCACAAAGAATACCTATGGTTAAAAAGGTAAACCCTAGACTAATGACACGATAACTCCAATAATCCAAACGCTCAGTTAATTGATATTTGTAATAATTTCGAAATGAAGGAAAAGAAGTGTTTTTAAAAACACTTCTTTTTTCATTCAAATATTCAATCTCACCAAAGAAAAATGACTTAATTAAGAAATTATTGCTTTTACAAAGGATATCGATGTTTTTTCGAAATGTAATGACTACAAGAGCGACTGATAATAATGATCCGCATAAAAGAGCTGCATAGCTCAATAACATCATACTTACGTGCATCATTAACCACTGAGATTGTAGAGCAGGTACTAATATTGTGGATTGATGCATTTCAGTGGAAAGACCCGACATGGCAAAGCCTTGAGTAAAAATGGTACTTGGTGCAATTATTGTGCTTAAATCATTTTTAAGGTTACGTATCTTGGGAATCATATGAATAATGAAGAAACTACATGAAAGGAAGATTAATGACTCGTATAAATTACTTAATGGAAAATGTCCCGAAGAAATCCAACGAGAAACTAATAATCCTGTTATAGAGAAAAAAGTAGCTATCATCCCTTTTTCTGACGAATCACGTAATCCTACAATTTTGTGGACTAATAAGGTCATCAAATGAATCGTAATTACAATCGAAATGATCGAAAAAGAAATATGAGTTAATATATGTTCTAAAGTCGCAAATATCATAAAAAGGGTCCCATTACAGAATTGGAAATCGGGAATTGAATACGTTTTAGGATCTATTGTATCTCTTTTAGAAGATGCCGCCACTCGGACTCGAACCGAGATGCTTTAGCACTGCTTCCTAAGAGCAGCGTGTCTACCGATTTCACCATGGCGGCTTACTTGAAATAATAATAGTCAATTCATGTTGAATCGTCGAGATTCAAGGATTCAATCTAGTTTAGGAAACATTAATTAGAATCGATGAATAAAGATCGGTTTGTGGTTTAAATATTTGAATCCTCAATAAAATACCTACTTAGGTAGTATCGTCGTGGGTTTTTTAACAATCAACTTTCACGTACTAGAAACTAAGTTCTCTCCAAACAGTTGGAACTCAATAGTTTTTTCTCAGTTGAGGTATAAAACTAAGAATTGTCTTTTTTCTCTATTTTTTTATGATTAGTTTTTCATTTATCCGATTTCATGGATTCAAATGAAAAAGAAATTCTTTTTTTTTCAATGAACAAAATCAAATAACTAGGATTTCATATCTATCACAATTTCATCATTAAATACAAAGAATTTTGTATTTTTCTAATGATTTCGATACCTTAGTCTATTTATTAAAGTATTAATATTCTTTATTGCGCATTAAATTTCTAATTTATGATAACATTTACCAAACCAATTAAGTTTTGGGATATAACAAAAGAGTTTCAATCTCTATCACAATTGTACTTTTCAATTGTGAAAAGTACAATTGTGATAGGGAAAAAATAATACTTAGAACCCAATATATAAAAAACTCTTATTCTATATATCACAGCAGTGAGTTCTAACTAATATTGAGAAATTCAATACAGAAAAATACATTAGTTAATGTGAATCATTCATCTTACAAAATTTTAAGTTCTTTAGGCTATATCAATTGAGATTATTCTAAGACTTTATTATTTGTATTTGTTTGTCGCACAAAAAAACTTTTTGAATGTCCGGTGTAAACCGATTTCGCTAAAGAAAAAGCTTTTACTGCAGCTAAATATCCTTTTTTCTTCCAAATATTTCTACGAATACGTTTTTTTGACATAGAAGTACGTTTTTTTGGAACTGCCATTCAAAAAAGGGGGATTCCTCTTTTTATCGTTGTATGTGAAAGACATGTATTCTTCAATATGGATCGTTCTTTTTAGTTATTATCTATACCTATTCCGTGTATGTGGATAATATTTTTAATATACTTTTTTTAATATACATTGTTTTTTTGCTTTAACATACATTTTACTTTAACATACAAATATATATAATACAAATATATTTATATACATGTATATGTGATATATATCAATATGTACGCGCGCATCACACATCACATATATAAATGACACGAGGGAAAAAAAAAATAAAAGAAAATAAGGGAAAATCCAAATTGATTAAGTCCAGAATGCTATGTCCATAATTCAAATTCCAATTAGAACTAGTACTTAATCTGTTAAACAAGACATTCCATTACTTAGGTAACCTAAGTAATTTTTTATTTCAGTTATATACGAAGTAAGGAGTATCATAAGATTTCCGATAAACATAAGTTTTCTTTATTGGATTTCAATCCAATCAATCAGTTACACAACAAGTTAGGTAATTACTCCACTCCCAAAATGGACTAGAAAAACTAGGTATTTTTTTTTTTTATTCAAATATGGATCATAGGATCTATATTCGAATAAAAAAAGTACTCTTTTTTTGGTGTAACTCTTTTTCCTTACTATATTTACTATACTATAACTATACTATATAATTAATAATATGTTTATTAATCACCAAAAAAAAATATCAAAATCTAATAAATAATAATAGTAAGAAAATTATTTTTAAATCTCATATTCCTTTAATCTTTTCTTAGTTAAAATAACTACTAGGTAATTGCCTTTACTTTACATACATAGTTATTTGGTCATATTTTTTGATCAACCAATTGTCAATTTTGGAATATTTCAAATATCTGAGAAAAAATCAGAATAATTAAGAATCCCAATATTTGACTTTTTTTTTTCATATCTTTTTTTTGTTGATTTTTTTATTATTGTTCCTTTCTAAAAGGATAAAAAAGATAAGAATTGGTGAATCGGAAACAATTTGCAATTATAAGAAAAAAAAAAGAATTTCTTTTCTTATGGAACATACATATCAATATGCGTGGATAATACCTTTTCTTCCACTTCCAGTTACTATGTCAATAGGATTTGGACTTCTACTTATTCCGACAGCAACAAAAAATATTCGCCGCATGTGGGCTTTTCCTAGTGTTTTACTCTTAAGTATAGCTATGGTATTTTCGGCCAATCTGTCTATTCAACAAATAAATGGAAGTTTTATCTATCAATATCTATGGTCTTGGACCATCAATAATGATTTTTCCTTAGAGTTCGGATACTTGATCGATCCACTTACTTCTATTATGTCAATACTAATTACTACTGTTGGAATCATGGTTCTTATTTATAGTGACAAGTATATGTATCACGATCAAGGATATTTGAGATTTTTTGCTTATATGAGTTTTTTTAATACTTCTATGCTGGGATTAGTTACTAGTTCCAATTTGATACAAATTTATATTTTTTGGGAACTGGTGGGAATGTGTTCTTATTTATTAATAGGGTTTTGGTTCACACGACCAATTGCAGCAAGTGCTTGTCAAAAAGCTTTTGTAACTAATCGTGTAGGGGATTTTGGTTTATTGTTAGGAATCTTAGGTTTTTATTGGATAACAGGTAGTTTAGAATTTCGGGATTTGTTCGAAATAACTAATAACTTAATCCAGAATAATGGGGTCAATTCTTTATTTGCTACTTTGTGTGCTTCTTTATTATTCGTCGGTGCAGTTGCTAAATCTGCACAATTCCCCCTTCACATATGGTTACCTGATGCTATGGAAGGACCCACTCCTATTTCGGCTCTTATACACGCTGCTACTATGGTAGCTGCAGGAATTTTTCTTGTAGCTCGGCTTATTCCTCTTTTCATAGTCATACCTTATATAATGAATTTCATTTCTTTAATAGGTGTAATAACACTATTATTAGGGGCTACTCTGGCCCTTGCTCAAAGAGACATTAAAAGAAGCTTAGCCTATTCTACAATGTCTCAATTGGGTTATATTATGTTAGCTCTAGGTATAGGTTCTTATCGAGCTGCTTTATTCCATTTGATCACTCATGCCTATTCAAAAGCTTTATTGTTTTTGGGATCCGGATCTATTATTCATTCAATGGAACCTATTGTTGGATATTCACCAGATAAAAGTCAGAATATGGTTCTTATGGGTGGTTTAACAAGATATGTTCCAATTACAAGAACTACTTTTTTATTGGGTACACTTTCTCTTTGTGGTATTCCACCTCTTGCTTGTTTTTGGTCCAAAGATGAAATTCTTAATGATAGTTGGTTGTATTCACCAATTTTCGCAGTAATAGCTTATTTCACAGCAGGATTAACCGCATTT